ATTATTGTGTAGTGAGTGTTGGTCTTTGGATGTGCGTGTGTTCGATTATTGGGTGGTTTGTTAGTATTTCTGGGGAGGTTATTATTCTGTTATTGGTGATTGTTTGACGGTTGGATGCTGTAGCTTCTCATGCTATGAATAGGAATAGAATGGAAGCTCTAAGGGATAGAAGGCTGCCAAATGAGGATAGTATGTGTATGAATGAGTATATATCCCTGTAATCTACATATCGGCGTGGTATACCGTTTAGTCCTAGGAAGTGTTGTGGTAGGAATGTTAGGTTAGCTCCGATGAATATTAGGTTGAATTGGGTTTTTTGAATGATGCTGTTGAAGGAGAATCCTAGTATTCATGGTGTTCATAATGTTACTGCGATTATGATAGCAAAGACCACTCCTATGCTTAACACAAAGTGGAAGTGACCTACTACGTAGTATGTATCATGTAATAGTAGGTCTAGGGAAGCGTTTGATAGTCTAACTCCTGTTAGTCCTCCTATTGTAAATAGTAGTAGGAATCCTAATACTCATAATATAACTGGTGTTCTTTTGATGTGAGCACCGTATAGTGTGGCTAGTCATCTGAAGATTTTTACACCAGTTGGGATACCAATGATTATTGTGGCGGCGGTGAAGTAAGCTCGTGTGTCAATGTCCATGCCAACCGTATATATGTGGTGACCTCATACAAAGCATCCTAAAATGCCAATTCTTGTTATGGCATAGATTATTCCGAGTGGACCAAACACTTTAAATTTTCCTGATATAAATATTAGTGCTTCGGATACTGCTCCAAAGGCGGGTAGTACTAGGATATAAACTTCTGGGTGTCCAAAGAATCAAAATATGTGTTGGAATAGAATGGGGTCTCCTCCTCCTGAGGTTTCGAAGAAGGTTGTGCCAAAGTTACGGTCTGTTAGAAGTATTGTGATCCCACCTGCTAGAACAGGTAATGAGATAATTAGTATGAATGATGTAATAAGTACCCTTCAGGTGAATATGCTTAATCGTTCTAAAGTGTAGATAATGGGTCGTGATAAAAAGCATGTAGCGATAAAGTTGATTCTTCCTGCAATTGATGAAATGCCGGCTAAGTGTAGAGAGAAGATTACTATATCAACACTGTGATTGGGGTGTCCAAGTCAAGTGGATAATGGTGGGTAAATGGTCCATCCTGTTCCAGCTCCTAGGTTAATGAGTATAGATGAGCCTAATAATATTAAAGCAGGAGGTAGTAATCAAAATCCTAAGTTATTCAATCGTGGGAAGGATATGTCAGCTGCTCCTGCTATAATGGGGACCAATCAATTTCCAAATCCTCTCAGTAGCATAGGTATTACTATGAAGAAGATTATGGCGAGTGCGTGGGCAGTGACGATTACGTTGTAATATTCTGAGATTAGCCCGTTCACGTTGAATGTCCATGGAGAGGATAGAATTATTCGGATTAAAGCGGATAGAGAAATTCCTAGTATTCCTCCAGTTACGCCAAATAGGATGTATAGTGTTCCGATTTTCTTATGATTTCCTGAATAGAGTCATTTTGTCATAGTTTGCGATTAGATAATAGCTTTAGATTTTCAAACTGTAAATTTGAAATATAAAGGTAATTTTATCGGAAGGATTAGTATAACTAATTACGTAGGATTGCAAGTCTTAAAATTGATTCTTCTGGTATGGATTGGTAACTTTCTTCTTGCAAAAAAGATATGCTGAATACATTATCAACCCGTATCATTCACTTTTCGTATGTTTAAATTCTAAATTTACTGCACTTTATCTGCCAGAATGATCTAGAGTTTGGGTTCTTAAAAATAACAGTTTTATGCATCATCTAATATGCTTGACTCTAAAGTTGTCATGTTTTATGATTTGAAAAGTTTCAAGCTTTTCTTTCAACTTTACGTTATTAGCTATTGATAAATACGTTTCTAAAAGATTCACGATAGTTTGCCAAGGGCTCATTCAAATACTAGGCTAAATAGTATGAATAGTAAGAATGATCTGGCTGTTATGTATGAAAGGAATGTCAATCTGGTTATGTTAGGAATATAAGCGACTAGAATAATGATTTCTAGGTCAAATAAAACAAAGATTAATCTTACTATAAAGAAGTTGATTGAAAAGGGTAGTCGGTTTATTTTGTAACTTTCGAATCCACATTCAAATCTTAAAGTGTTGTTGAGGTGGTCTATAGATAGAATGGATCGTAGTAATGTTATTAGTAGTGCTACGATTAAACCTAAGGAAATTAAGTAGGAGAATACAATTATTGGAGAAATTGCTGGTTATATTTTGATTTTAGTAGGGTTATGATCTTCTGTTGAAGAGGTTATTGTTTTCATCCATAGAATGATACATAATGCGATTAATGTGCCTAATAGTTTTATAGGTGGGATCTGATAGAGAAGGAGAATTAAAGAATAATAGTTATTATCTTCAATTTGACAAATTAATGTTTTGGGTTAAACTAATTCTTTAAGTTGTTATGTGGCTAATTAAGGTTAATGGAAATAAAGATAATATATTATTATCTTTAATTGACAAATAATGGATGGGTTAAATAATTCTTTGTCACCTTAGTGTAATTTGGCATGTATGGCTTCCAACTATATGGTTTTGGTGATATTAAGTAGAACCTAATTAATAGGGGTACAGTGATAGTGTATTTTAGTGGTTTTCACCTGCTTAATTGTATTTTGTCTTTAGAATTCAAATTTCTATGTACGGGTTATACTATAATACATAGCCTTAAGTTAAGTAAACTGTAAACCTTCAAAGTTTAATATGAGCGTTATGTTCAGGCTGTCCTAAGATCCTCAGCAGTAAAAGATTGTGTATAGTATTAGTCACACTGCATCTACGAAGTGTCAGTATCAGATTGATATTTCATATCTGTTTAGGGAAGTGTTGGAGTATTTGTGTTGGTTTATGAAGAGTAGGCATGTTATTAATGCTGTGGAGCCTAGAAGTACGTGGAGTCCGTGGAAGCCAGTGGTTATAAAGAAGATTCTTCCGTTTACTCCTCTTGATATAGTAAATGTAGATCTGTAATATTCTAAGTATTGTACTGTAATGAATAGGATCCTTAGTGTTAGTGTGAGTAGTAGTCAGTTTAGTGGTTTACCATTTGGTAAGCTGGTTTGGAAGTGGGATATTGTTACGGTTGCACTGCTTGTGACTAGTAGGATTGTGTTCAGTCTAGGTACGCCGAAAGGTCTGGGTGTATTTAGTGAGGTTGGGGGTCATATTCCTTGTTCTGGGATTAGTGCTGATCTTAGGAATATTCAGAAGAATGTTACGAAGAAGAATGCTTCTGTTGTTAGAAATAGGATTATTGCTAGTTTTGTATTTGATCTGATGTTGTTTGTGTATGCTCCTGTTGTTGAGTCTCGTATTGAGTCTCGTCCTCAGTAGTATAAGGTTAGGGTTATTATGATGATTCTTAGTTTTAATCCTAATCAGGAGGGGTTGGTGGTGTTATTTTCTGCGTAGTTTATTGATGTAATTAATCTTAAGCATGTTCTCAGGATAGTTATTCTTGTTAGTATGGGTCATGGGGTTGTGAAGTTTATGGATTTGTTCATATGGCATGAGTTTTGGTGTGGTGTTTTTGTATAGTAGGATTGCTATAATTAGTCTGTTTTTGATTAGGGTTATATAGTTTGAGATGGTTCCTTTTTTAAGGATTGGTTTGTATGTTTTTGTATGGGTGATTCATTCTGGTGCTATTGTTATTTCGGAGTAGTACATGTTTATCAGAATAGTGAATACTGTGGTTTGAACTAATATGACGAAGGTTTCATATATAGAGATTAGGGCTGTATTTATGGTGCTGGATTTAGCGAATTCTATAAGGAATGTACCCACGATTAGGTTTATTATTATTCGGAATGGAAGTGAGATGAATCGAATGGCGTATCTTATGTTGTGGAATATTCAAAGGCTCATGTTGATTAGAGTTCATCTTAGTGGTGCGTTTTTGCCAAATACTTTGAATCCTCTGTTTAATAGTATTCCTCTTCATAAAGAGAGTAAGTATAGGGTCGTTGTTAGTAGGATGACTCATCATTGGCTGTTAATGATCCAGTTGTATCTGAATAGGGAAATGAGGTTTCTCAGTATTATAATGTGGAGGATGTTAAAGGTTGTTGTATAGGAGTTGTTTTGATTACAGAGGTCTGAATTGGCTAGCTTTTCTATGGTGTTGGATCACCGTGTATTTCAGAGTGTGTTAGTTGGTAGTAGTAGGATTGCTGTAATGGTTAGTAAGACTGAAAACGTTGATATTAGTGGGGTGGGACTGGATCAGTCTAGGTTTGACATTGCTATATAGTTGTATATGCTTAATTTGTGTGTTGACTTGGTCTTGGTTAGTGCATATGCTGATAATAGTAGTAATAGTAGTGACATTGTAAGTTTTGTGCTGGGCTTTGTAAATTTTTTCATAATGATTGTTAGGTATTACGTTCCTTTCGTACTAGTAGTGGTTATGTGTTGTAGCTCTAAAGAGAATCCAACCTGTCTTACGACGGTTTAAACTCAAATCACGTATTTATGTGTCGTCGAACAGACGAAACTTGTTAGCCTTCTACGGCTAGTAATTCTTGATTCAACATCGAGGTCACAATCTAAAGGGTAGATAAGTTCTCTTGGCTTTTATTGTGCTGTTATCCCTAGAGTAACTGTTTTATTTGAGGTGGTGATAACTCTTTTATTTTAAAGTTTTATCCCAAAAAAAGTTGTGATGGTTAGTTTCTAGGGTCTTCTCGTTTGAGAGTTACTGTAAGGAATTTTCACCTTAGTTATAGTTTCTGATAATCGTATGTTAATAGTAAACCTTCTTTATTCCTTTCATTCTAGTTTGAATTTATCAAACAATTTATTATGCTACCTTTGCACAGTCAAATTACCGCGGCCATTCAAATGTCTTCATTGGGCAGGAGGATTATAATACATTTGTATTACAATGTTTTTATTAAACAGTAGGAGGTTTGTTGCCGAGTTTTAACATGCGAATTTTTGTTGTTCTTACTAGTGTAACTATGGTTTATCAATCTTTGGTTTTGAATGATTTGGGGTGACTGTTGTTAAGTGGTAAGCTAGTCAATTACGAACTGTTATGTTGGTTGATTCTAAGCCTGTTAGCTTGGATTGTATTGTGTATTACTTAGCTTGTACTAAGTTTGTCCTGAAATAGTTATCGGATAGTGTGTGGAATGTCTCTTCGAGTATTTTGGTGTTAGATTTCATGTAAATCTTAAATATTCGTAGTTTACTATCTTTCTATTATAGATTTGAATCTGGATTTTTGGTTACTCCTTATGCAAAAGGAAATTGTTGGAAGTTGTTTGGGTTTTTAGAGCTTTAACCTTCTTATTGTAATTAAGATATACTCGTATACTACGCCCTACATCTGTTTAGGTCCTCCTTCCAGAAGATCTACTTTGTTACGACTTGCCTCCTTATGAGGATGACGGGCAATATGTGCATAAGGAATTTGGCAGGTCATAATGTTATAAGTAGACATGGTTACAGTCGGATCCTAATTTAAACTGTTGGATAATGGTTAGTTTAATTAATTGTTGATATTTGCAGGCAATATCTCACCTAACCATGATTTATATCTTGACCTGTTGACTGAGTTTAGATCTTAGATTAATTCTACCTTAAGTAAGATTTCAATGGCGATATATAAAATGTTAGGTTAGGGGGTAGTTAGCGAGGATTGTCGATTATGGTACAGCCTTCTCCGGTGGATTTCTTACTGCCATTCTGATTAAGTTTTTATTTAATATTACTTCTTGATTAGTTTAGGTCTAGGATAGAAGGGTATCTAATCCTTGTTTCTTGTTTAACTTTTGGTAGTTCAGATGTATTGTTGTATGGAATGTATACTTTTCACTATTAGGATTTTAATGGTAAGGTAACAATCTGAACAGCTAATGGAAGTTAACTTTAAGCTAATGTATAGCCGCGATAGCTGGCACACTATTTATCGCTTAGATCTTTAACTATGGCGGATAGCCTTGCATAATGTTGATTTGTGCCAGGTGCATCAAGGTTTAATTGATTTAGTTATAATAACAGGAGATTATGACTGAGAGAAGTGGATTGTATTCCAATACTTTAAGTTAGAAGCTTAAAATGTCTTCTCTAGTCGTTGAATAGGGTGTGGTTGATTATGGCTATTACTCAGGTGATTATAAATCATATGAAATAGGTAGGAATTAGGTATAATAGTCAGGTGGAATAGTATGCATCTGCTCTTCAAGAAGCTACTCATCCTATTGTTATTGTTGTGGTTAAGAGTGTGAGCAAAAGTATATCTCATAGTTTGAAATGGTTAAGGTCTTGAAGGATTCATCATGGTAGAACACTGAATATAAGGATTCTTGTGATTATGAGGATTAGTCCTCCTAGTTTTCTGTCTCTTCCTCGTAGGAATCCGTATATTGGTAGGAAGTATCATTCTGGTTGAATGTTGATTGGGGATGATAAACGGTCTGCGTAAGAAAAGTTTTCTGGATCCCTACTTCAGTATGGGTACCTGATTAATAACCAACCTATGATTATTAGGATTGTCAGATTTATTATATCTTTATTAGTGAAGAATGGGTGAAACTTGGTTTTTAATATGTGTGAATGTGTACCTATTGGGTTAGATCTTCCTTTTTTGTGGAGTAGTAATAAATGGATCAGGGCAATTGCGGAAATTACGAATGGTATTAGGTAGTGAAGTGTGAAAAAGAATTGTAATGTTCGTCCTGTGATTCTGTACCCTCCTCAGATTCAGTATAGAATTGATTCACCGAGGATTGGAATTGCTGATATAAAAGATGTAATAACGGTTGCAGCTCAGAAGCTTATGTTTCCTCATGGGATTACATATCCTATGAAGGCGACAAGGATTGTTAGAAGTAGGATAATATTACCTGTTAATCATCTTCCTGGTAATATAAATGATGAGTATATTAAGCCTTTAAGTATGTGTATGTACATGATTAAGAATATGAATGATGCGCCGTTGAGGTGTACGAATCGTAGTAGAAATCCGAATTTTACTTCTCGTATTAAAGTAACGATACTATTAAAAGCTTCTGCTTCTCTGGTTGAGAAGTATATAACTAGTAGTAATCCTGTTATGATTTGAATACTTATTAGAGTACCTAGGAGACTACCTAGGTTTCACCAATAGGAGATCGTATAAGGGGTCGGAAGTTGTATAATGTTCTTTATTCCTGGGATTTTCGATATTAATGATTTTATCATAATGGCTTGATTACAGTGATCGGATTGGATACTTGAATTGTGATAATAACCTAGAGACTAGGCAGAATGAGATTGTTAATAGTATAAGTACTGCGTTAATTATTGGGGGAGATGCTAGATATGTTCTCATGTTTGTAAGGTTTAGTTCATTGTAATTGTAGTTTTCGTTAAAGTAATGTTCAGTTATCACTCTTATGAGATACATAGGTATAATCACAATTGTGATTTTAGTAGATAATTTGTTAGTGATTACTCTTGGGATCAAGGAGGAAATATATGTCAATATGATGAGTAGTCCTCCTCTGTATACTATAATGAATAGGTATCCGAATATTGAGTTGTTGTGAGCTCTGTAGAATTTGTGAATCGCAGTTAAGGTTCTTAGTAGGAATACTAAGATTCTGATTCATAATGGGTGAGTTAAGTATAAGAATAGTGATAGTATTGTAATTATTGTTGCTAGTGTTAGAATTCAGATTATAGTTTAACTAAAATATAAAGTTTGGGACTTTAAGATTAGGGTCTGAAGCTCTGTTTATATGGCTGGTTTAGGTAGTGGAAATAAAGATAATATATTATTATCTTTAATTGACAAATAATGGATGGGTTAAACAATTCACTCTTTAGGTTTGTTTGGCTGATTGGTATGGTGTTGTGTGGTGGGTTGGTGTGGTTGTTGGGTTGTGGGTTGTGCTTTTGAGTTCTTTAGATTTACAAGATCTATGTTCCTTGTTAAACTATAAAAGCTATTATTGAAATTTTGATGTTTGTTGCTGGGCTGGTTAAGATTGTTTTTGATCTTAAGGGTATTGTTGTTTTGCTGGTTAGGATGGAGTTGTTGAGGTTGGCACTAGTGTGTTTGTGTTGAGGGTGTTATTGGGTTTATAGTGTTTGGTTTTTGATGGTGATGGTGGTGCATAGGGTTGTTGGAATGTTGATTTTACTTTGGGTAGTCCGTTATTTTGGTAATGATAAGGTTGGTTCTTTTGTGTAATATGATAAGAAATTTTGGGAGGATTATGGTTTTTGTAGTTTTTGGGTTTTTATGGTGGGTGTTGGTTGGTGTTTTTGGTTCTGTCAGTATGCTGATTGGTTGCAGGGATAATCTTAGGTATTTTATGGTGAGTCTCAGATTTATATTAGGGGTGGTGTTTCTGATTTGTGTTGTTGTTTATATGGTGGGATTTGGGGGGTTGGTGTTTGTTTATTCTGTAGTGTTAGGTTTGTTTTTTTTGTCTGATAATGTTATGATGTTTTATGTTTTGTTTGAGGTGTCAATTGTTCCGATTTATTTTATTGTGTTAGGTTGGGGTAACCAGCCTGAGCGATTGATGGCTGCTAATTATTTGATGATGTATACGTTAATGTTTTCTTTCCCGTTGTTGATTTTGATTGTTCGGTTCTTGGTTGATAGTTCTGTTGTGGGTTGGACTTCTTTAGTTTGAGTGAATGGGGTTGTTATGGTTGTCATGATGCTTCCTTTTATTGTTAAGCTTCCTGTGTATTTATTCCATCTTTGGTTGCCGAAGGCTCATGTAGAGGCTCCTGTGTTGGGAAGTATGATTTTGGCTAGTATTCTTTTAAAGACTGGTGGTTATGGTCTTGTGAAGGTTGGTGGTCTTAGAATTGGTTTGGGTTGCGCGTATAATTTAGTCAGGTTGTTGTTGTTTTTGTCTTTATTATCTGCTGTGGTTACTGTTGTGCAGAATGATCTTAAGAAGTTTGTGGCTTATAGTAGTGTTACGCATATGACTATGGTTTTAGGGTTGGTGATATTGGGTTTTGGGATGTTAGATTCGGCTGTTGTGTGTTTAATGTTGTCTCATGGGGTTTTAAGTAATTCTATATTTTTTATGGTTGGGATGCTTTCTAATTCGTCTAAAACTCGGTTGTTGTTTAAGCAGCAAGGGTTGTTGCAGTTGTCTCCTGTGGTTTGGTTTTTTTTGGCTTTTTTATTGTTTATGAGTTCTAGAGTTCCTCCGTCTATTGGTATGGTGGGGGAGATTTCATATGTGGTTTGTTGTGTTTCGGTTTGTAGTGTTAATTTAGTCTTGTTAATTTTGTTATTTGTGGCTTTGCTTTATTATCCTCTGTGGTTTATGTGTATGTTGACGGCCAATAAGTTATCAGGTTCTTTGGTTGCTAGGTGGACTTTGTGTGATTTGATTGTAAGTGGTTGAATACCATGCTTGGTGTTGGTGTATTGATTGAGTAGGGCTTTACTGATTTAGAGTACTAAATGATGTGATCATGCTTAATTTCGACTTAGGTTTAGGCGTTGCCAGTACTAATGGTAGCTCTTTTAGTCTAAAGGGACGTCGAGTTGTGGACTCGAAGGATTTAGGGGGCAATTAATCTAGTTAGATCGGTTGTATTGATTTGGATGGTGGTGGTTATTACTTGGTTAGTATTGGTTGTTGGTGAGTTTAGGGTTATGGCTTTGCAGATGGTGTCTTTTGATGTGAATCTTAGGTTTGATTTTAGTGGTCCTTGGTATTATGTTATGTTTGGCTTGGTGGTGCTGTTGTTGGCTTCTTGGGTTTTGTATTATGCTTCTTCTTATATAGGTTCTTCTGTTAGGTTTGTGCGGTTTAATGTTCTTGTGGTAGTTTTTGTTGCTAGGATGTTGATGGTTGTGGTGAGTAAGTCGTTTTGGGTTTTATGGTTGGGGTGAGAGGGTTTAGGAGTCTCTAGGTTTTTATTGATTATATATTATAATAACTGGAAGTGTAATGGTTCTGCTGTAACGACTATTATAATGAATCGTGTTGGTGATTTTGCGTTAGTTGTTATGGTGGTGACTTTAAGGTGTAGTTTTATTTTCGATTATATGTGTGTGGTTTATGGTTCTTTGGGGTTAGCTATGTTCTTGGGTGCAATGATTGCTAAGAGAGCTCAGGTTCCAATGAATAGGTGGTTACCTATTGCTATGGCGGCTCCTACTCCGGTTAGTTCTTTAGTTCATTCTTCTACTTTGGTGGTTGCTGGTTGTGTGCTTTGTATTAAGTTGGGTGATTGTATGAGGGTGGTGTGAGTTAATGGATTGCTGATTATTGTAGGTTTGTTGACCAGGTTGTATGCTAGTTTAATGGCTTTTTTTGAGCTTGATCTTAAGAAGATCTTGGCTTATTCGACTATGTCGCAGATTGCGATAGTGATGTTGATGTTACTGAGTGGTCTGTATTCATTGATAATAATGCATATTATGAATCATGCATTGGTGAAGGCTTTGTTGTTTATGAATGTTGGTATTATGATGGGGTACATATTTGCTAATCAGGAGGTTCGAATGGTTTCTTGTGTTGGGTGTAATATTGGGTTTGTTTTGGGTAGAGTAATTCTTTGTTTGATAGTTATGTGTGGGTTGACGTTTACGTCTTGTTATTATTCGAAGGAGTATTCGATCTGTTTGAGTATCAAGGAGGATACTATTCTTCATTTGGTGAATGTAATTTTGTTTATGTCAGTAATATATTCGTTGCGTATGGTTTATGTTTTGATGGGTGGGTTGTCTGGTAAGGTTTTCTCGAATTGTTTCAGTGTAAGTTTTGTGAGTGTTCAGGTGTTAGTGATCCCGATGTTGGTAATGGGTTGGTTTTTAATTATAAATTTTTCAATGCCGTGTAATCCTTGCTTTGATGTTTTTAAGGCGTTTTTGTTGGTTACTCCTTTTGTGATGTTGCTGTTTGTCTTAAAGGTTTGGGTTCTTCCTGGTGTGTTGAATGTTGATTTGTATTATGAGTATTTGAATTCTGGTATTATTGGATTGAAGTTTTATATGCTTAATTTTATAAAGAGTTTGCATGTTTCTGGTATAATGTCTTTAGTTGGTTTAGTTGGTTTTAATATTAGGGTGTTTAAGTTGTTGGTTTCGATTGTAGCGATGTTGCTGGTGTTGTTTGGGTATCCCTTTTAGCTTAAGATAAAGCATAGATTTGAAGAATCTGAGATTCTTTAGGGAGAGTAATGTAAGCTAAGTTAAAGCTGTTGGGTTCATACCTCAAATATACTTTATGTCATTATTAATTAATAGTTTAGTATGATGTGTTTTTTATGCTATTGTTGTGATGTTTAGTTTTACTATGAATAATTGGTTATCGATGTGGACTATGCTGGAGTTGACTACTTGAATTGCAGTGGTTATTATTGTGGAGGAGGTGAGTTCTTCTGAGGTAATGTTTAAGTTTTATTTGGTTTCCTCTTTGTCTTCAATGATGTTGTTGTATTTGTGGTTTGTTTCGTGGTTTCCTGCTTGGTGAGTTTTGTTTATTGTAATGTTTAAATTGGGTTTACCGCCAGTTCATTGGTGAATAGGGTGGATCTTGAAAAGTGTGTCTTGGATGAGTATGTGGTTTCTTACGGTTATTCATAAGATTGTTCCCTTTGTTGTTTCAATGCTTGTAATTGATTCTGTGATGGTTGGGGTTGTGTGTTTAGTTTCGATTGTTTGAAGTGTAGTTAGATATTGGAATGTGAGGTCTGTATTTGTGATTTTGTTTTACTCTTCTTGTGTACATTCTAGTTGATTGTGGTTGGCTTCTAGTGATTTAAGTAAGTTTGTAGTTTATTATTCTATATATGCTAGTATAATGTTTGTTGTTATGCGAGGGGTTTCGGGTAAGAGGTGTTGTGATACTACGATTAGTTATATGTTTATGCTGTTGTTAGGTTTACCTACGTCATTTTTATTTTTTAGTAAGTGAGCTGTGATTACTGTTAGGCTATCTTTTATTCCTTTATTATCTTGATTTATTTTGATGGTGAGTGTTGTGAGGTTGTATCCTTATATGCGAGTGGTTTGAAGTTCATTTGTGAATTCTTTTGTTGATTTATCATGTTATTACTATCTTGATAGAATAGTTGAGTGTTATGTGCTGGTAATACATATCTTTGGTTTTATTTATTTGTATTAATGCGGTCATTTTTATAATATAAATGGAAGTTGTTGTGAGTTTGTTGGATTTAGTGATGTGATGTGTGGTGTTGTACTGGTGTGATGATTGGATTTTTAACTTAATGTAAAAAAAAGGTATATTTTTTTTTTCTTTTTTTTTTTTAAGAAAAGTTGTTTTTACTTTGACTTTTTGATGAAAATTGCTATTTTTTTTGAGTTTTTTGCATAAATTTTTATGATTAAATTTTGCTTATTGTATTTACTATATATTCATATATATATAAATTTATATTATAAATAATATATATATATGATATATAACTATTATATTATTCTAATAGAATAATTTATAATATGTTATATTATATATAAATTACTATATATATTAGTGAAGTAGTAACTTTGTTACTAACGTAATATTATATATAGATTTATATATTACTTATATAATATTCCTAACATAAACTAACTGAGGTATTAGTTTATGAATTAGGAATTATATCTATAAGTTAATATAATTAAATTATGATATTTATAAAATATAGAATATTTATAAAATATATAATAATTTATTTATATTTATATAATATTATACTTTATATAAACATGGATAGTAATAGAAATGTTTATATTATACAGTATAATATGTATATCAATATAATTATATATTATATGTATATAATATATATACTAATATTATATTATTCTTTATACGAAATAGCTACTAAAAAATATTTCGTATTTATAAAAAGAATAATAACTAATTTAGTATGTATAGAACTATTCAATCACATTAATATATTAATGTTATTAATAGTTATATAACACATATATAAAATATATGTGTATATTACATGTTAACTAAAGTTTACATGTATATATATTATGGGGTATTCTTTTAGAATTAAACCCATAATATAACTAACATATATATAATCAGTCCAATATAAATATTGTTCCTTTATATATATGTAGGATCTCGAATACTAAAAAATTGCGATAAAAGTTGGGGTTTATGAATTTAAGAACCATTAGGTGGCAAGGCACCATGTTAATTTCAATATACTTTTAGGCATAGGTAATTCCTTAATCCACGCTAGGTGGCTTACTTTAGTAAAATAGCTCCTAATATGGATTAATGCACCTATGGTTTTAAATCAGGAATAAGCATCTAGTTCTTACCGGCAATGACTTTTTTGTGTGTGTTTTTGTGTTGTGAATGTATGATTTTGCATTTTTTTGGGGATTTGTTCTAGCCAAAGTGTGTGAACATCCCCAAATTTAAAAGATTTGTGCTTTTAGTTAAGCTATTAGGCTGATTGATGGTGGGATTATTTTGGGTGTTTTTGTGAAATTTTACGTTTTGTAGGAAATATTAGTGAAATTTTGTTGTTGTAATGGTTTTAGAGGGTGACGATTAGTGGATCTTGAGGAGTGATTTGCGGAGAAAGAGTTATTTTACATTAATTTTTTGAGTTAAAGATTGCTGTTTTTGAATTTTCGTGAAGTTGTTGTGAGTTTGTTGGATTTAGTGATGTGATGTGTGGTGTTGTACTGGTGTGATGATTGGATTTTTAACTTAATGTAAAAAAAAGGTATATTTTTTTTTTCTTTTTTTTTTTATTTTTTTCCTCTCCGTAGAAAGTTTGGTGGGCATTGGAGTGTTGATCGTGGGAATGTTTGGTAAGGTGGGGTACTTTTAGGCATAGGTAATTCCTTAATCCACGCTAGGTGGCTTACTTTAGTAAAATAGCTCCTAATATGGATTAATGCACCTATGGTTTTAAATCAGGAATAAGCATCTAGTTCTTACCGGCAATGACTTTTTTGTGTGTGTTTTTGTGTTGTGAATGTATGATTTTGCATTTTTTTGGGGATTTGTTCTAGCCAAAGTGTGTGAACATCCCCAAATTTAAAAGATTTGTGCTTTTAGTTAAGCTATTAGGCTGATTGATGGTGGGATTATTTTGGGTGTTTTTGTGAAATTTTACGTTTTGTAGGAAATATTAGTGAAATTTTGTTGTTGTAATGGTTTTAGAGGGTGACGATTAGTGGATCTTGAGGAGTGATTTGCGGAGAAAGAGTTATTTTACATTAATTTTTTGAGTTAAAGATTGCTGTTTTTGAATTTTCGTGAAGTTGTTGTGAGTTTGTTGGATTTAGTGATGTGATGTGTGGTGTTGTACTGGTGTGATGATTGGATTTTTAACTTAATGTAAAAAAAGGTATATTTTTTTTTTCTTTTTTTTTTTATTTTTTTCCTCTCCGTAGAAAGTTTGGTGGGCATTGGAGTGTTGATCGTGGGAATGTTTGGTAAGGTGGGGGGAATGAAATGGATGAGTGGTTGTCCCAAGTATTTTTGTAAAATTTTACGTTTTATAGGAAATATTAGTGAAATTTTGTTGTTGTAATGGTTTTAGAGGGTGACGATTAGTGGATCTTGAGGAGTGATTTGCAGAAAAAAAAAGAAAAGTTGTTTTTACTTTGACTTTTTGATGAAAATTGCTATTTTTTTTGAGTTTTTTGCATAAATTTTTATGATTAAATTTTGCTTATTGTATTTACTATATATTCATATATATATAAATTTATATTATAAATAATATATATATATGATATATAACTATTATATTATTCTAATAGAATAATTTATAATATGTTATATTATATATAAATTACTATATATATTAGTGAAGTAGTAACTTTGTTACTAACGTAATATTATATATAGATTTATATATTACTTATATAATATTCCTAACATAAACTAACTGAGGTATTAGTTTATGAATTAGGAATTATATCTATAAGTTAATATAATTAAATTATGATATTTATAAAATATAGAATATTTATAAAATATATAATAATTTATTTATATTTATATAATATTATACTTTATATAAACATGGATAGTAATAGAAATGTTTATATTATACAGTATAATATGTATATCAATATAATTATATATTATATGTATATAATATATATACTAATATTATATTATTCTTTATACGAAATAGCTACTAAAAAATATTTCGTATTTATAAAAAGAATAATAACTAATTTAGTATGTATAGAACTATTCAATCACATTAATATATTAATGTTATTAATAGTTATATAACACATATATAAAATATATGTGTATATTACATGTTAACTAAAGTTTACATGTATATATATTATGGGGTATTCTTTTAGAATTAAACCCATAATATAACTAACATATATATAATCAGTCCAATATAAATATTGTTCCTTTATATATATGTAGGATCTCGAATACTAAAAAATTGCGATAAAAGTTGGGGTTTATGAATTTAAGAACCATTAGGTGGCAAGGCACCATGTTAATTTCAATATACTTTTAGGCATAGGTAATTCCTTAATCCACGCTAGGTGGCTTACTTTAGTAAAATAGCTCCTAATATGGATTAATGCACCTTTACGTTTAAACTGGGTATAAGCATTCTAATTCCTACCGGAAGTAATCTTTTCCATATTAATCTTATTAATGTATCGTATCGAATTCGTGGGAAGGTGGATCGTGATATGATGACTCTTCTAATGAAGAGGAATGTGAGTAGTGATGAGTGTCATGGTAGTAGCAGGATGCTAAATAAGACTCTTAGTAGGATGATTATTCCATATTCTGCTATGAATAGGAAAGCGAATTCTACTCTTGAAAACTCAATGTTGAAGCCTCTTACGAGTTCTCTTTCTGCTTCTGCTAGGTCGAAGGGTCTACGGTTGGTTTCGGCTAGAATTATGATTGTAGCTGGGATGGTGAGTGTTGATATGATTACTGGTTCGAGGTGGTAGAATCCTGTTCTAGTTGTTGTCAGGTTGTAAGAGTCTTTTAGTATTATCACTATTAGTAGTATGCTGCTTAGGCAGACTTCATATGAGATACTTTGGCTTATAGATCGGAGTGATCCGTAAGTGGCGTATTTTCTGTTTGATACTCAGCCTCTTAGAACAATGCCGAATCTTATGATACCTATTAGGGTAACTGTAAATAGTAGGTTTATTTGGAATCTAATTGGGTTATACAGGAGTGGTAATCCTCATCAGAAGAATACGAATAGGGTTAGGTTTATAGTTGGTATGATTAGGTAAAGGATTGGGTTTAGTTTGTTGGTTTTTTTCGAAGATTTCAGTATTAATTTTAGTCCATCTAGGATTGGTTGTATGAGTCCTATGATTGGGGCTTTATTTGGTCCTAGTCGGCGTTGACTAATACCGATGTATTGTCGTTCTACTAGGGTTACAAAGGCAACAGATAGGAGGATTGCGATGGTGATGGTTAGTAGATTTGTGATTCATAGTAGTATTAAATTAGGGGTCTAATTTTAGTCTTGATTTACTACGAATTGAAATTTCGTTGTGATGGGTAGGTATTCACCAAAAGACCTGGTATTATCAGTAGAAAAAATCTTGTATTGAGCTTAAGTCAATTGCACTAGTCTGCCATACTGATTTATAGTGATAGCATTCTGTTTACTCAGGACTTGAATGCTAAAACTGTTGTGAATTCAATTGCGATTGGTATGAATCTGTGGTTTACGCCACAAAGTTCTGAACATTGTCCGTATATTACTCCTGGGAGTATGGATTCTGAGGTTGTAGAGTTAATGCGACCTGGTATGGCGTCTATTTTAATTCTGAGTGCTGGGATTGTCCATCTGTGAATCACGTCTGCAGATGTAACTGATATACGAATTGGTACATGGGTTGGTAGGATGACTCGGTTGTCGCAATCTAAAAGTCGGAAGTCTTGTGATTCTCATCTTTTTATGTAGGAGTCGAATTCCAAGTCAAAGTCGGGGTAATTGTAGGTTCAGTATCATTGGTGACCAGTGATTTTTAGTCTTAGGGTTGATGGTGTTGGTAGTCCTTCTTCTGTGTATAGGGCTTTTATTGATATGCTTGCTATTGATAGAAGTACGCCAAGTGGTGAGATTGTTCAAAGGAATTCTAGTAATTTGTGATCTAGTATTAGGGAGTTTCTAGAGGTGAACAGGGTTCCTAGATAGATCCATAGGACTAGGGTTAAGATGGAGAGTATTATGATTATTACTCAATCTATGAAGTTGGTTAATAGTAAACTTCTATGGTTATAGCTGTCTTGTATGTATATTGCTGTTCATTTAGTCAT